TTTTGAAGCGAGAATGGATTTTCCTTGATAACTAATATAATGCATGAAAGGGTCCTTAAACAACCATAGATTGTCCTGAAAGGCCTTAGCAAAAGCTTCTACAAGTCCAAGATGTTTTAGTTTTCCATAGAAAAAGATTCGTTCAAGAAGGGTTCCAGAAGACGTTGAGCATAAATGAGAAGATTTGTTACGAAGAAAGACGAAGATGGATTCGTATTCACATAGATGATAATTATATAGGACGAAGAAAAACCTTTGATTTCTTTTTGAAAAACAAGAACTGGCTTTATTTGGAGTATTCCAAATACGATACTCGTGGAGAAAGAATCTTAATAAATGTAAAGAAGAAGCGTCTTTTACCCAGTAGCGAAGAGTTTGAACTAATATTTCCAGATGGACTGGGTAGGGTATTAGTATCTCTAACACATAAATTAAATGTGAAAATTTGTCCTCTAAAAAAGGGAATATTGAATGAATTGATCGTAAATTATGAGATTTAACTATTCCTTTCCTTTCTAGCGAAGATAATAATCGGAGATAAAACGGAATTTCTACAATGACTGCAAATCCTTCTGATATCATTTGAAAATTAAAATTTTTGTTGCGCCCAAAAAAGGTATTTTGGGTAAAATCATTAGCAAAAAGAATCAAATGATTCTGTTCATACTGATACATTCGCTCAATTGCACGTTTCACAATTAGTAAGCTGAACTTATTAGAACCTGCATTTTCCAACAAAACGGATCTATTTCTATTTAAACCATGATCATGCGCAAGTGCATAAATATACTCCTGAAAGATAAGTGGATATAAGAAGTAGTGTTGTTGAGATCTATTTAGCTTTAAATATCTTTGGAATTCTTCCATTTGAAATTATAGTTGAACTAAAGGTAGAGGATTTTGGGGGTTATCAATGAAACATAGTGCGATACAGTCAAAACGAGGTATTCGAGTAATAAACGAATAGATACCTCGGGGATACAGGTAAACTTATCAATGGATTATCTATCCTCTCTTTTACATTTAAACGAATAAGTTTATGTTCGTTATAGGATAACAAAAGACTTAGAAATCCTTTATTTTTTCAACCTAATCGCTCTTTTGATTTTGGAATTTTTTTATCAATATACTGTTTCTTCTACACACACATTTCTATTCCATAATGGAAAATGTCAATAGTTAGGATTCATTAAAATATAAAGAATTCGTTCATGGGATAATCCCTTCCCGTATCAGGCACTAATACATTTTTAACGTTTAATCAGATCGGGTAATCGTTCAAATTAAGAACAGAAGCTCGTTGCTTTTTCCCTATAATCAATAATCATATCATATATTCAATAAATAAATAAATTGAAGCCATTAGGGCTCTATATCCATTTATTCATCCGACCCAACTTGAAATTGAATTCATTTTGTTCCGTTTCAAAAAAGAACACAACGGTTTGTACCGATTCGGAAAGAATGAAATATTCTCAGAACTCTTCGTTGATCCGACATGCTATTTTTTCCATTCATTCCCTTTCAGGATCAGTCGTGGTCTTCCAAACTTTACCGATGGTATGGACGAATCCCTCGCTTCATCCAAATGTGTAAAAGATCCTAGCCGCACTTAAAAGCCGAGTACTCTACCGTTGAGTTAGCAACCCGAATTTATGTAAATACAATAAAAAAAAGATAGATAAATGTCAAAATTTATAGACCACCTCTTCGTTCTTATGTTATCGACTTTTAAATCAAAACCCCTATTCTTATTATATCAAAGAGAATTCAAGGAATCCCATCATTTGAATAATATAAGGTAAAAATCAAACCGCTCGGACAAAAATAAATTTATCGACTTATCACGATGAATTATATTTGTTCGATACACTGTTGTCAATATAAATGTTGAGAAAATAATACAACGGAAAAACAAAATAAATCTAAATGGAATTTTTTTCAATACTATTAAAAAAAGGGCTTGTGTTGGATTGGCACTACATAGCTGAAAAAAGTTTAGATAGAGGAATAAAAAAATACCAAGTAGAAAAAAATATAAGATTGAATCAATAATCAATAATAAGTAACTAGAATAAAAAAGGGAGGATTCCTTGGTTATTACTTATTAGTATTCAACGAAAACCGACCAATTGAAGGAACTCCCAGAATTTTATATTTCTAGGATCAAGCAACTCGAGTTTTGTCGTTCTAGAACATGATATTTTATAGAAGCAATGAAAAATAGATATGAGTAGAATCCAAAAAAGGAAAAAAGTATATATATAAATACAAAAATTTATATAAGAATTACTATCCCTTTATATTTCTTTATTTATCCCTTTATATTTCTTTATTTCCTTAATTCAATTTTGTTTGATTAGGACCAAGTTACTTAAAAACCTCTGCCTTTTTTAAAAGATCCCGAACAGTTCCTGTGGGCTGAGCGCCCTTTTCAAGGAAATATAGAATAACAGGAATGTTTAAATAACTTTGATTCTTTATCGGATCATAAAAACCTACGTTCCGAAGATCTCTTCCTTCTCTTCGGGATCGAACATCAATTGCAACGATTCGATAGACGGCTCATTGGGATAGATCTAAGTAAATGAACAAGACCCCCCCTAGAAACGTATAGGAAGTTTTCTCCTCGTACGGCTCGAGAAAAAATGATTTGGAGTTTTGTCTACGTATAGAATTCTAATTTCTGGCAAAGGAGTTGAAAAAATAAATTAGAATGGGATTTAACTCATTTTTTTCTTCCTCCTTCCTGAAAAAATAAAAATCATTTGTGCCCATAACTCAAGTTGGATAATTCTCAAAGAGCTTAAAAGAAAAAAATCTTTAGGCAATTTATTTCATTTTTTGAATGGTCTTTAACCCCCTCTTGCTTGTCTCATTTAATCTTTATTATTATCCAGTTATTGAGACAATTGAAAAAACGGTGTTTCCTTGTTCTGGGATCCTTTTTTTGTTTTAAATCAGTGGGTTTAGACATTACTTCGGTGCTTCTTAATCCTTACAAAACGGCAGCAACATACCCCTTTTGTGATTTCTTTCTATCAAAGAATCATATAAACGCTCGATTCCCGCGTGATACACTTTGAATCGAAAGACTTTTCTCAATTTCAACAAATTTTACTTTTGAATTAAAAACTTGACTGAATCGGATCCTTTCAATTTCTATATTGATATATATGATATACTTACAAAGTTGTTCCAATTTATTGATTGATATTAACCCTAGATTCTTGCCCCCTGAAAGATGAATCCATACTTTCTACCCGAGCTCCATCATGTACTATATTCATTACAACCTAACAAAAAAAAGGATTCTAGTGAAAACAGAACAGATGTCGGGTCAAGAGCACCTTCATTCATAGAAAAGATGGCGGATGTAAGAATAAAAATCCACAACGGATCGTGTCCTTCAAGTCGCACGTTGCTTTCTACCACAGCGTTTCAAACGAAGTTTTACCATAACAAAAAATTCCTCTAATTTGGAACCCCATATGGAATTGATTCAATTATGGAATCATGAATAGTCATTGGTTCCGTCGATACATAAACATATTAATCTTTACCCTTTTTTCTTCTATACAAATTCTTCTATACAAAGATGGCAAAAATTTTTTTGAAGCAATCTTAGCAAGATCCCACCTATTATTGTATGTTATTGTATGAATGCAACACTTTAACTTTACTTTTTATTAAAAAAATATCTGTTTCTTTTCGAATTGAACCATCAACGATTTAAAGCAGATAAATGGATTGACAAAAAAAAACCCCATTTTATTTTTTTGTGTGAGATAGATAAAAAAGACCGATCAAAGAGAATATTTAAGTACTTGTTCTTTCGATTCGAATTTTATTAATAAGATATAAGATGAACGAATTAGGGGTTTTTCGTACCTATGAGATAGACTGAACTACAGTCTTTATTATGGATCCGTTACATATGTAACTTGATTCGTTATTAATGAGATTCGGACATACACAGATATACATATATTTAAAATAAGACCTCCTGTTACTGTTACTAATTAAGAACTATCTATCCCACGACGCTCTGGGAATGCTGAATCAGAACAAAAATAAAAAAGGATACCTTTTGGGGAAAGGATACTCTCTAGGGACAAAGACAAACAAGTCCAGATTAGGCGCTTGCTCCTAATTTTTTAGTTTACCCAAACCCAGTCTTGTCTTAAGAGACTTAATCCCATTAATTGAATGTAATAACCCTCCTCTTGTTTAGAATAAAGAGATCCTAATAATTTTTGGCTACCCCATTTTTTTAAGTTTAATTTGAATGGATAAAGAATAAGATATAGGATATAGGAAAGAAGTGCTCTTTATTAGTGTAATTCAAAATAAAATGTATCGTTGAAAATTTAAAAAGATATGAGACGTAAGGTTTTTTCTTCAAATTAAGTAGCTCTAAACCCCTTCAATATGAAGGGAATGAACATATCATATGATGAAAAATCTGGCCATACTTTATTTTTTAATTAGTTGAATTCAACTAGGGTGTGACCTATGTTACCATCATATCTTGATGACAAACAAATCTATTTAGTAATATCTGTATGTTGTGAAAAACAAAGATATGATTCATAAAAGAATCATTCAAAATTATAAAAGAAACAAGAATGACATTCTATCCAATATTAGGCATTTAAACATAACGTTACTTTCAAAATAAACTTTTACTCTGATACAATGTATCTACCTGGGACGAAAGGATTCGAACCTCCGAATACCGGGACCAAAACCCGTTGCCTTACCACTTGGCCACGCCCCATCTATACTTCCATTCTATACTAATAAAGAATAATATTAGTATTGGGTCTTGGTCAATTACAGGGCAATTTTATATATAAAATTTTTAAAATTTTTATAGATTCTTGCTAGGATTTTTACGCGTGTAGATATAGAATTCAGCCGAATTCATTGATCATTACATATAATTTAATTAAGATATTCTATGAAAGTATTATTTCTTCTATTCTCCTTTGTTTGAG